AAAGTCGCACGATCTAATTCAAAAATTTCACCCAATTGAGCGCGTCTAGCATATTTTTTCACAGTAGCAGGATCACTATAACTGACTCCATTGAGTTCGCCGCCATAGAACTCAACGGTTACACCTACTTGTTCAACACTATACTTCGATTCTGCCCTTCTAAAAGGAACATCAGCTCTAACAATTCCGTCGCCGTCTACCAAAACAACTGGAAATGTTTCAAAAAAAGTAGGCATACGACGTACAAAAAGCTCACGCCCTTCTTTATCTCTAAAGATAGGGTGTCCTAACCACCCAACCGCTATTCCATCTCCGTTATCCATTGAGCCTGCCCTGAATAATCCTCCTTTTGCCGGATTATTGCCGATATAATCATAAAAAGCTAATTTTTCAGGAATTTTAGACCAGGCTTCTGAGAAACTTTGATTTTCTGCTAGCCCGGCGCTAACTCTTCGATATATCTCTTGCTGGAAGTAACCCTGATCCCATTGATAACGAGTGGGACCAAATAATTCAATGGGGGTAGTTGCTGAACCATACCACATAGTTCCAGCAACAACAAAAGCTGCAAAAAAGACAGCCGCGATACTACTGGAGAGTACGGTTTCAATATTTCCCATACGCAATCCTTTGTATAGACGTTGTGGTGGTCGGACGCTAAGATGGAATAGACCTGCTAATATGCCCAATGTACCTGCTGCAATATGATGAGAAGCTATTCCTCCCGGAACAAAAGGATCAAAACCTTCCACGCCCCACGACGGATTTACAGGTTGTACTTTTCCCGTTAGTCCATAAGGATCGGACACCCATATTCCAGGACCGTACAAGCCTGTTACATGAAATGCACCAAAACCAAAGCAAGCCACCCCGGAGAGAAATAAATGAATTCCAAAGATCTTGGGCAAATCCAAAGAAGGTTTTCCTGTCCGTTCATCACAAAATATTTCTAGATCCCAATAGACCCAATGCCAGATAGCTGCCAAAAAGCATAAGCCAGAAAACACAATATGTGCCCCAGCTACACCTTCGTAACTCCAAATCCCCGGATTCGTTACAGTCCCTCCTGTGATACTCCAACCTCCCCATGAATTGGTTATTCCTAAACGAGTCATGAAGGGTATAACGAACATACCCTGTCTCCACATTGGATCAAGAACAGGGTCAGAAGGATCAAAAACTGCTAATTCATACAGAGCCATCGAGCCCGCCCAACCAGCAACCAGAGCTGTATGCATTATATGAACGGAAAGCAACCGGCCGGGATCATTCAATACAACGGTATGAACACGATACCAAGGCAAACCCATGGAAAATACCCCTTTATCAAAGAAAAATAGACAGTACGTAACTTTATTGCATTGGAAAAGACTATACTATGACTATCCTATGGACCTCCCTTGTTCAGTGGATTATTTCCTAACAAGGGTTAGGTTAATATTTATTCTATTCTGTTCGTAATAATGGAAAAATTCTGTTCGTAGGAACAAAGAGAAGCAGATTTATTCTATACTCGATAAGTACCAATACGCAATGGGGGGTTGATACCATTTTCTATGAGTAAATGCGTCCATCCTTATTTATCATTAGAAGGCCCTATTCGTAAAAATTTTCCTTTATTTATTTTGTCTTTCTTTCTGAATTTTTCTAATCTATGGATAAAATAAATATGATAAAGCCAGTATTATAAAGACAATAAAACCATATTGTTACGTTTCCACATCAAAGTGAAATATAGTATTTTAGTTCTTTTTTCTTTCAATTCATGCCTATTGGTGTTCCAAAAGTACCTTTCCGAAGTCCTGGAGAGGAAGATGCATCTTGGGTTGACGTATAGTGCGACTTGTCAGATATATTGGGTCATATGGGATTTCCCCGTTATCTCCCCCGATCGAGATATCCTCTGTTTCGCCCAAGAAAGAGAAATTGAATCATCAAAAAATTGGAGCGTGAAGTGCAATTAGATGCATTGTTTGGGGGGATTCTATAGTACTATTATCAATTAGAATAATTTATGGTTGGCTTTGGTTGGACTAAGAAAATGAAGTATCCAGGCTCCGTTTAGAAAAAACCCAATTGGTGATATATCTATGATTACTACATGTATCATAAATTATTCCTGTTTGTTATTTGTAAAGTCATAACAAAAAGAAATGGTGATGGGAAGATTTGTCCTATATGTGCAAATCCAAATCGGGCGGATCTTTACCCGGAGTAGAGCATAAACCTAAAAAGATGAAAGAGACCCATTCAGGAACAAGAAAATACCATCGTGATTTGGATTGAATCTCGATGAAACAATACATCAATGAGAAGTTAATTCGATAAGTTTAGTGACTTTTTTCTATTATAAGGAAGAAAGAAAAGAAGTCAAAATTCGTCTTTATTGAAAAATCGAAGAAAAAGCCCTTTCATTAGAAGTTAGAAAAAACCTGATATGAAAAAGAATAGGAAAAAAGAAAGAGGACTGGAATCTATACATTGATTCTTTTTTTCGCAA